AAATAAAATTTTGTTCTGTCTTATCACATTCATTTTCCTTCAATTCTATTTGAATTCTAGCTGGATAAATAGAAAGACTTTAGGTCAATCCAGTACCAATATATTTCTTTGTTCCATACTTGTTATATACTAATCCATTAAATTAGTTGAATTGTTGTTCATATTGAAAGGAGTAGAGATTGATAAGGAGTTGTTTAATGATTCTCGAACATGTACTTGTTTTGAGTGCCTATTTATTTTCTATCGGTATCTATGGATTGATCACAAGTCGAAATATGGTTAGAGCCCTTATGTGTCTTGAACTTATATTGAATGCGGTTAATATAAATTTTGTAACATTTTCTGATTTTTTTGATAATCGTCAATTAAAAGGAGACATTTTCTCAATTTTTGTTATAGCTATTGCAGCCGCTGAAGCAGCCATTGGACTGGCTATTGTTTCATCAATTTACCGTAACAGAAAATCAACTCGTATCAACCAATCAAATTTGTTGAATAATTAATATTAATCATCTAGAGTCGAATGTTGAGAAATCTATTTTAATTAGCATGTTTACTACGTAAGGTATGATCTTGTTTGCAAAACATAAGAAATCAAAGTATTTTGGCCTCTCTCATATCTCATAAACCAATCCAGAAAGGGGTTGATTAGAAAATTATGATAACTCATTGATTCATCTGGTATCTAAATATATGATTCGTTTCTAAGTTTACTAGATCGAAAATTTATAACATTCAAAAACGTATAGACCCAATGTCACATTCAGTAAAGATTTATGATACGTGTATAGGATGTACTCAATGTGTCCGAGCCTGCCCCACCGATGTATTAGAAATGATACCTTGGGACGGTTGTAAGGCTAAACAAATTGCTTCTGCTCCACGAACAGAGGACTGTGTTGGTTGTAAGAGATGTGAATCCGCCTGTCCAACAGATTTCTTGAGTGTCCGAGTTTATTTATGGCATGAAACAACTCGCAGTATGGGTCTAGCTTATTAATACGTTCGAGAAAACTCTACTTGAATCCATTTAATCTTTTTACCGACAAACCTGTGCTCGAAAATCAAAATATTTTGAGCACGGGTTTTTTTGGTCCAAGTGTATCTTGTCTTTACTACGAATTATTTTCCTTGGTTAACAATAATTGTCGTTTTTCCGATATTTGCGGGTTCTTTAATTTTCTTTCTTCCCCATAAAGGAAATAGGGTAGTTCGGTGGTATACGATATGTATATGTATTTTAGAACTCCTTCTAACAACTTATGCATTTTGTTATCATTTCCAATCGGATGATCCATTAATCCAACTAGTAGAGGATTATAAATGGATCGATTTTTTTGATTTCCATTGGAGATTAGGAATAGATGGACTTTCTATAGGACCCATTTTATTAACAGGATTTATCACTACTTTAGCGACTTTAGCGGCTTGGCCAGTTACTCGAGATTCTAGATTATTCCATTTTCTCATGTTAGCAATGTACAGTGGTCAAATTGGATCATTTTCGTCTCGGGACCTTTTACTTTTTTTCATCATGTGGGAGTTAGAATTAATTCCTGTTTATCTACTTCTAGCCATGTGGGGAGGAAAGAAACGTCTGTACTCAGCTACAAAATTTATTTTGTACACGGCGGGGGGTTCTGTTTTTCTCTTAATGGGAGTTTTGGGTGTTGCTTTATATGGTTCTAATGAACCAACATTAAATTTTGAAACATCAGTTAATCAGTCATATCCTGTGGTTTTAGAAATAATCTTCTATATTGGATTTTTTCTTGCTTTTGCTGTCAAATCGCCCATTATCCCCCTACACACATGGTTACCAGATACCCATGGAGAAGCACATTACAGTACTTGTATGCTTCTAGCCGGAATCTTATTAAAAATGGGAGCGTATGGATTAATTCGAATCAATATGGAATTATTACCTCATGCCCATTCTATATTTTCTCCTTGGTTGATGATAATAGGTACAATACAAATAATCTATGCAGCTTCAACATCTCTTGGCCAACGGAATTTAAAAAAAAGAATAGCCTATTCCTCTGTCTCTCATATGGGTTTCATAATTATAGGAATTAGTTCTCTAACCGATACGGGACTTAATGGAGCCCTTTTACAAATAATCTCTCATGGATTTATTGGTGCTGCACTTTTTTTCTTGGCGGGAACGACTTATGATAGAATCCGCCTTGTTTATCTTGACGAAATGGGCGGAATAGCTATTCCAATGCCAAAAATGTTCACGATGTTCAGTAGCTTTTCGATGGCTTCCCTTGCATTACCAGGTATGAGTGGTTTTGTTGCCGAATTGATAGTATTTTTTGGAATAATTACCGGCCAAAAATATCTTTTAATTCCAAAACTACTAATTACTTTTGTAATGGCAATTGGAATTATATTAACTCCTATTTATTCATTATCTATGCTACGCCAGATGTTCTATGGATACAAGCTATTTAACGCTCCGAAGAATTCTTTTTTTGATTCTGGACCGCGAGAGTTATTTCTTTCGATCTCCATCTTTTTACCCGTAATAGGTATTGGTATATACCCCGATTTCGTTCTTTCATTAGCAGTTGACAAGGTCGAAGTTATTATATCTAATTTTTTTTATAGATAATTGGATGACTGAAATAAAAAAAACCTATGTTTGTTTTTAAAAACATTCTTGGACAATGAAAAAAAGAAGACTTTTTTTCTTCTCTTAACTTAAGAATTAAGTAAAAACAATGAAATCGAACTACATATGGTAGAAAACCGTGTGAATCATCAATACAATATTTGATTCACACGGTCCGCATGCTGGTTCATACAATGCGTCGCCCGCTCTTGTATTTGTAATAACTTGTCTTGAATTCAATTAAATGTTGATGGAAAAGAACCATAACTATGTAACCCTATTCCTAATAGATTGACCCCAAAATAGCATATCCAAATTATAAGAAAGCCTATAGACGCTACAATTGCAGAATTTGCACCCCGCAAATTTCTATTTGTTCGAGTATGTAAATAAATTGCAAATACGATCCAAGTAATAAATGCCCAAGTTTCTTTTGGGTCCCAATTCCAATATGACCCCCACGCTTCATTAGCCCATACAGCTCCCGAAAGGATTCCTATGGTTAAAAAAGTAAATCCTAAACTAATAACCCGATAACTCCAATAATCCAATTGTTGAATCAATTGGGACCTGTAATAATTTTTAGCAGAAAAAAACGAAGTATTTTCTAAAACATTTTCACCCAAGAAAAATGACTCGTTTAAAAAACCATTGCTCTATAAAAAAGCTTTCCGTTTTTTCGAAATGTAATCACTAGAAGTGCTACTGATAATAACGATCCACATAAAAGGGCTGCATAGCCCAATATCATCATACTTACGTGCATTATTAACCACTCAGATTGAAGAGCAGGTACTAATATTCCAGATTGGTGTATTTCAGTTAAAATACCTGAAGTAGCAAAGCCTTGGGTCAAAATAGCACTTGGTCCAGTTATTTTACTTAAAATTAAAACATTTTTTTTGAAATACGGAATTATATGAATAAGGGAGAAACTCCATGAAAGGAAAATTAATGATTCATATAAATCGCTTAGTGGGAAATGTCCTGAAGAAATCCAACGAGTAACTAATAATCCTGTTATACAGAAAAAAGTAACTATTATGCCCTTTTCTGACGAATCGTATAGTTTTACAATTTCATCGACTAAAAAGGTTATCAAATGAATTGTAATTACAATTGAAACGATCGAAAAGGAAATGTGAGTTAATATATGCTCTAAGGTTGAAAATATCATAAAAAATCTTAAAAAAGAAGAGTCCCTTAATTACATAATTCTAAAATGGAAATCGGGAATTGAATTCATTATAAGACCTATTTATCCTTTTTAGAAGATGGTATGCCGCCACTCGGACTCGAACCGAGATGCATTAGCACTGCTTCCTAAGAGCAGCGTGTCTACCAATTTCACCATAGCGGCCTGTCTTGAACTCATAATAGCCTATGAATAAGCAATCGTCGAGATTGAGTAAGCTATTTTAGTTTAGTAATGATTCAAATGGATCAATAACAATAAAAAGTTGTTCAAATAGGAATTTGAGGTTGAAGGTTCATTATTTTCGATTTGAGTTTAGAGTCTTAGTTTTTTTTATTTAACCCGGGACTTTCCTATATTTTATGCTTTCCTCGAATTCAACTCTTGTAACTAAACCGTTCTATACTCAATTAAGGAATAGAGTTAAAAAAATTTTTGTTTTCATTGTTTAAGTAGCAATTTCTTATTTTTTTTTCATAAATCTAAAATAAAACAAAAAGGGGATTTTGACAACAAAATAGAAAGAAAAGAACCCATTTTGCATCGCTCAAAATTCACAATTAGTCATACAAAATTTCATTAAGCAATTTTCTCTATTGGGTTAAGGGCAAGATATACATGGGGTCTATATAATAATTCAGAGAAAATAAAAAGTTAGAAAGTTCGACAAAACAAAAAGGTTTCAAAATAGAATCCATTAATTTCAATGAGTTCTTAACTTTCACTAAAGATTTTTATATACGTTCTTCTATAGATATGCAAATATAGAATTTTATTTTCATTTTATTCTGCAAATAGGTCGATGGGGAAAATAAAACTCCCCACCTTGGAATAGAAATGATCTTTATTCTTTTGTCAACAAAAAAGTTATTATTCAGTGAATAGTAAATAGAGGATTTCCTAATTCTATTATTTTATATATCAATCAGAAAAGCGAATAGAGTTCCATTACATATGGATTGGTGAGCTAATCAATATCAAATATGAAGGGGAAATCGTTAAATTATTCAATTATTTTTTCAAGTTGATTCAAATTATTCTAACGTTTTATTACTTATTTATTTTGGTTTGTCGTACAAAAAAACTTTTTGAATTCCCGGTAGAAAGAGATTTCGCTAACGAAAAAGCCTTTAATGCTACCCAATACCCCTTCTTTTTCCAAATATTTTTACGAATACGCTTTTT